TAAATTGATTTATTAATTATGAAATAAAATATTACGCGACGTGTGTGTATCTAGGGATAAGTCACTTTGAAGCGATTATTCCCTAGATACATCTAATCAATTAAATTATCGATCGAGTACAAATTTATATATAGATTGTGCTAAAGATCTAAAAAACCGTTTTCGTCTTTTTTTGGAAACAAAAAGATGAAATAAATCCAACGTATTTAAAACGAATTTTTCAGTAAATCCATTTCAAACTGCTTTTCTAGAATGCCAAATATCTGTTTTACATCTTCTATACGAAAATGTTCCATTTTCATAAGATCCTCTTGAGTGTTATTCAAAAGATCTAATAATGTATATATATTGGATCTTTTGAGGCAATTATAGATTCTGGGAGGCAATTTTAATTGGTCAATAAAAATATATTTCAATGCTATTTTTTTTTTATTTTTCTTTAGTTTAACCAATTTATTATGAAAGGTAAAAAAGGGTAAAGTAACCTTGTGTTTATTGTCGTCTAAATTTAGGGTTTCTTCTTCTGTATGGAAAAAGGGAATAAATAAATCAATCAAATTCCGGGATGCTTCATGAAGCGCTTCTTTAGGAGTTAAACTTCCATTTGTCCATATTTCGAGAAAAAGTATTTCTTGTTTTTCATTTCCATTTCCATAAGAATGAATACTATGATTTGCATTTCGAACAGGCATGAATATAGCATCGATAGGATAACTTCCGTCTTGAAAGTTTTTTTCACTTTTTATACGATATCCGCGATTCCTCTCAATTTGTAATCCAATAGAAAAAGAAATCGGGTCTGTCAAGATAGCTATATGTTGTGTATTATCAACGATTTCCACATAAGGCGGTGAGATGATATCTTGAGCTGTTACATACCCAGGACCCTTAACACAAATAGACGCGTCACAAGTTCCATATAAATTACTTCTCAATACTATTTCTTTCAAATTCATTAAAATTTCATGTACTGATTCTTGAATACCCACTATGGTAGAATATGCGTGTGGTATTTTCTCAGATTTTGCGCGTGTAATACATGCTCCTTCTATTTCTCCAAGTAAAGCTCTTCGCATCGCAATGCCTATGGTGTCGGCTTGACCTTTCATAAGTGGAGACAAAAGAAAGCGTCCATAATAAAGACGCTTACTGTCTGTCTTTGATTCAACACACTTCCACTCTAGTGTCCGAGTAGATACTGTTACTTTCTCTCGAACCATAGTAATATTATTTGATTGAATCGTTTATTTCTCTTAAATTTTTTTTCATATATATATATATCTATTTTTACACGCGTCTTTTTTTAGGAGGTCTACAGCCATTATGTGGCATAAGAGTTACATCCCGTACGAAAGTTAATAGTATACCACTTTGACGAATAGCTCGCAATGCTGCATCTCGTCCGAGACCGGGACCTTTTATCATGACTTCCGCTCGTTGCATACCTTGATCGACTACTGTACGAATAGCGTTTCCAGCTGCCGTTTGAGCAGCAAAAGGTGTCCCTCTTCTTGTACCCCGAAATCCACAAGTACCGGCCGAAGACCAAGAAACCACCCGACCCCTTACATCTGTAACAGTCACAATGGTATTATTGAAACTTGCTTGAACATGAATAACTCCCTTTGGTATTCTACGTGTATTCTTACGTAAACCAATACGTCCCTTCCTACGTGAACCCATTTTTGGTATAGTTTTTGCCATATTTTATCATCCCATAAATATGAGTCATATCGATATATAGATATATGGATATATGGATATATCCATTTCTTGTCAAAACAGATCTTTTTTATTTGTACATCGGGTCTTTAGTCTTTTTTACACTATCCTTGTCTTTGTTTATGTCTCGGGTTGGAACAAATTACTATAATTCGCCCCCGCCTACGAATTAGTCGACATTTTTCACAAATTTTACGAACAGAAGTTCTTATTTTCATATTTTTAATTCCTTAAACTAAATTTTTAATTTGGAATCATAGTCCCGCGGAAACTCATGTTAAAGTTGAAAAACCACCGAATACTTGTTAGGGAATCGATAAATGATACGCCCTCCGGTTGAATCATAATGACTTACTTTAATTTTGACTATATCTCCCGGCAGTTTACGTATAAAACTACGCCGGATCTTTCCTGAAATAGAACCTAGACTAAGATCCTCATTATCTAAACGAACCCGGAACATATCGTTGGGAAGCGCTTCGATAATTAAACCCTCATGAATCCTTTTTTTTCATTCCAGGTAAAACCCCCTTAAATTATTAACTAATGTAGGAGGAATAAGATTATACACTCCGCATTTATTTTATTTTTTTCACAACAAATAGAAAGTTTCGGATCCAATGCAGATGTAAGAAGGATTACCATATATAACACAAAATTTCTCCGCCTATTCCTTTTAGTCGAGCCTCCCGATCTGTCATTATACCTTGAGAAGTAGAAAGAATTACAACCCCCATTCCGCCTAAAATTCTAGGAATTCTTTGATAGTTAGAATAGATTCGTAGACCGGGCCGGCTTATCCGTTTTAAATTTAAAAGGTTTCTATAGGGCCTTTTTCTATTTCTTGTATGTCGCAGGGTTGAAACCAAAAAATATTTATCGCTTTCTTGATGTTTCCTCACATTTTCGATAAAACCTTCTCGTAAAAGGATTTTCACAATGTTTTCGGTGATATTAGTAGATGCTATTCGAACTACTCTTTTTCTATCCATAACCGCGTTGCGTATAGAGGTTAGTATGTCAGCAATAGTGTCCCTACTCATGATGGACTCAAATTCTTGTTGTCCCCCAAATTTGGATATAATCAACATGTTTTTTTATTTCTTTTTTTTGTTTATGAAAAAAATTATATTATTAAATTAAAGGTATATGCGTGAAACACAATCTACTCAATTTATTTGAATCTATTTCTTTCCAATACTCTACTATAACTATATCATAGTCTCATCTTAATATTTTAATACTATTATAATACCTCGGGCGCCAATGAAACTATTTTAGTAAAATGTAAATGCCTCAATTCCCGGGCGATCGCACCAAAAACGCGAGTTCCTTTAGGATTTCCTTCTTGATCAATGACAACTGCGGCATTGTCATCATATCGTATTAGTATACCGTTGTCACGTTTAAGTTCTTTGCAGGTACGTACAATTACAGCTCTGACCACTTCCGATCTTTCGAGAGGCATATTTGGTACTGCTTCTTTAATCACAGCAACAATAACGTCACCGATATAAGCATATCGTCGATTACTAGCTCCTATAATTCGAATACACATCAATTCTCGAGCCCCACTGTTATCTGCTACATTCAAACGTGTCTGGGGTTGAATCATTTTTTTATTTGTTCTTTCAATGCAAAGGGCTAAGAAAAAGAAAGAAATATTTTTTATCAAAAAAAACCTTACATTTTGCATTCCCAGGATTTCTTTTCTTTGATTCTACATTCTTATCCCAACATAATAAATTGAGTTTTGATAGGCATTTTGGACGCTGCTATTGAAATTGCCTTTCTGGCTATATTTTCTGCGACCCCACCCATTTCATAAAGTATTCGACCCGGTTTAACAACAGCTACCCAATATTCAGGAGAGCCTTTACCTGAACCCATACGTGTTTCTGTGGGTCTTACTGTAACTGGTTTGTCGGGAAATATACGTACCCATATTTTGCCACCACGACGTGCATTTCGTGTCATTGCCCGCCGCCCTGCTTCTATTTGTCTAGATGTGATCCAAGCGGGTTCAAGCGCTTGAAGAGCATATTTACCGAAACTAATATGATTACCTCGATAAGACATTCCCTTCATTCGTCCTCTATGTTGTTTACGGAATCTGGTTCTTTTGGGGTTATAGTTGATGGTTCTTTCTGAATTCCACCTCTACTACAGAACTGGACGTGAGATTTTCGGCTCATCCAGCTCCTCGCGAAAAAAAAAGATTCAAAATATTTAATGAATAATAGATGAAATCGCGGCATTTTTTGATATTGAATCTAAATCCTATTAGTGTTTTGTATACCCTGTTTGAGTATTTTGGATAGATAATTAAACCTATTAAACATATATTTCTATTTATTTTTGCATTGTATCGTATCGGATTTCCCCAAATCCAAAATGTAGCAATCCAAAAAAGAATGTTTTCACGGGCGAATATTTACGCTAAATATCTATTTTAGTTTAGTTGTAAGGTTAATTCATTACTTCTCAGATCAGAATAGATTAATTATTTCTCGGTTCCTTCCGCCATCCCGACCAATAAATCGTTAGGATTTGGTTTCAATAAAATCTTCTGCATTCATGGGTTCCGTCGTTCCCATCGCTTCTTGTTTAATGGTTAGGTCTTAATTTTACAACGGAGCTCTTAATTAAATTTGTTTTTGAGTCAATTGTCTCAGTCTTTATTGGCTCAAGGCTCTTGGTTTTTTGTTCTATATTTATCATTTAATTATGTATGAATGAGTAGTGATGCTTTATTACATTGTCTTTTATGAGATAACTAGATGACTCATAGACCTTACATATTAGAATTCTATATCATTGATATTATTTTTCTCTTTTTCTCTCACCCCTCTATCCACATATTTTTTCTATATTCCAGTTCACACCTTAGAATTAGATTTTGTATTTTTTAGTTTATTCAAAACAAATTTAAGTTGCTACAATGATATGAAAAATTTTTCATATCTTGACTGCTTTGTTGGATCTAGATAATGCGAAGTGATGAGTTGGTTCTTAGTTCTATAGTTATTAGCTCATACTAGGGGGCTTGTTTTTTTTGAACCTTATTCCTAAAAAAACCAACGAGTCACACACTAAGCATAGCAATTATATCAAACATTCAATCCAATTTTTATTCAATCCTATAGAATTAACAAATTACGGAATTAAGAGCTCTTTTTTTTTTTTCTCTTCAATCAAAAAAACGAACGAGTTTCTTATTTTTTGTTGGATTTTGAGGTAAAAAAAATCAAGGAAAGTTTTTTTATTCTTCATCTATA